ATGTAAAAGGTTAATGGATGGAGCTAACCACTTTGATAATATATCCAAATCTCTTCCTTCTTGATTAAAAGGAATTCCTAGAAATCCAACAAACAAAGTAAATAGGACTAATACAAGTAAAGGAAATAACATAGTATTGTCCGATTCATAAGGATAGGAAAAAGGCTTTTTTTTATCAAAATGAACAATATTAATAAAAGTACGTCCCCCATCGCCTTTTTTTTGATTTTTATCATTTCGAAACAAAGAACTTTCATTATTTTTCATTCTTAATAAACAAAATTTTTTGTTAATTCTTTTTGAGGATCCTTTACCCCACAAAGATATTGAATAGAAAGAGGTATTTTGGTTACCACGATAATTTTGAAAATGAACGTTTAAATGGCCCTCAAAAGTAAGTAAATGGATCCGAAACATATAAAAGGCGGTTAATCCTGCTGTGGCCCAAGCTATTATTGCGAAAATAGGCGAATAAATCCAACTATCATTCAGAATTTCATCTTTTGACCAAAAACAAGCAAGAGGTGGAATACCACAAAGAGAAAGTGTACCTAATAAAAAAGAGGTTTTGGTAATGGGTACGTGTTTTGTTAAACCACCCATAAAAACCATATTCTGACTTTTATCCGGAGAATAGCCAACAACAGTTTCCATTGAATGAATAACAGATCCAGACCCTAAAAATAATAATGCTTTAGAATAAGCATGGGTAATTAAATGAAATAAAGCACTTCGATAAGACCCCATTCCTAGAGCTAACATCATATAACCCAATTGAGACATTGTTGAATAAGCTAAGCCCTTCTTAATGTCTTTTTGAGCAAGAGCTAAAGTAGCTCCTAATAATACTGTGATTATGCCTATCAACGAAATGAAATTCATTATATAAGGTATAACTATGAAAAGAGGAAGAAGGCGAGCTACAAGAAAAATCCCCGCTGCTACCATAGTAGCAGCATGTATAAGAGCCGAAATAGGAGTAGGTCCCTCCATAGCATCAGGTAACCATACATGAAGGGGAAATTGTGCAGATTTAGCAACTGCACCGGCAAATAATAGAGCAGCACATAAAGTAACAAAAGTGGAATTCACTTGATTATTATAAATTAAGTTATTGAATATTTCGAATAAATCCCGAAATTCAAAACTACCTGTTATCCAATAAAAACCTAAAATTCCTAATAATAAACCAAAATCCCCCACACGGTTAGTTACAAACGCCTTTTGACAAGCATTTGCCGCAGGAGGTCGTGTGAACCAGAACCCTATTAATAGATAAGAACACATTCCAACCAATTCCCAGAAAATATAAATTTGTATCAAATTCGAACTAGTAACTAATCCCAACATGGAAGTACTGAAAAAACTCATATAAGCAAAAAATCTCAAGTATCCTTGATCATGAGCCATATAATTATCACTATAAATAAGAACCATAATTCCAACAGTAGTGATTAACATTGACATAATAGAAGTAAGTGGATCAATCAAGTAGCCAAATTCTAAAGAAAAATCATTATCGAGGGTCCAAGACCATACATATTGATAGATAGAACTACTATTTATTTGCTGAATAGAGAGATTAGTTGAAAAAATCATGACTATACTTAACAATAAAATACTCGGAAAAGCCCACATACGGCGAAGATTTTTTGTTGCTGTCGGAAAAAGAAGAAGTCCTACTCCTATTAACATAGGAACTGGGAGTGGAACGAAAGGTATAATCCACGCATATTGATATGTCTGTTCCATAAAAAAAGTTTTTTAATTCTTAAATTAATATTAATTGTTTCCGATTCACGAGACTTTACCTCTTTTGGAAGGAAAGAAGTCAATAAAAAAATGAAGATATACACTAACTTAAATCTTAAATAGAATTTTAATTTTGTTTCTGTTTACTTAATTCTTTCGTAGTTTCGGGGAAATACTTCAAATATTCAAATTATTCAAATCAAGAAGTTACAGTTGGTCAAATCATATGAGAGAAAGAGATTAATTACCAGTCTCCTTCGAATTTGAAAATTAAAATAAAATTAGGGATATTTTTCCCGAGTTTTACAAGTTCCTAAAAATATTATTATTTTTCTATTTTTAGAACTATTTTATTTTATGTGATTTTCCTATATCTTTTACCCACCCTATCTATTCTTTCTATTCTTTTTAAGTTAAAAATAAATATTATGTAGAAAAAAAATAAATACATAATGAATTAGAAAAGCGCAAATTTTTTTGAACAATAAATGTCTTTCACATCCAGCTATAACAATGAGTAATCTCTTAATTTTTATTTAAATGGCAGTTCCAAAAAAACGTACTTCTGCATCAAAAAAGCGTATTCGTAAAAATTTTTGGAAAAAGAAGGGGTATCGCGCAGCATTAAAAGCGGTTTCCTTAGGAAAATCTCTTTCTACTGGGAATTCAAAAAGTTTTTTTGTGCGACAAACAAATAAGTAATAACTAAAACATAACACGTTGGAATAATTAAAATAGGCCTGAGTCAATTTTTGACTCATTTCGAAAATCAAATTCTTGATTTCCATTTCCTATTGATTTTCTCTTGAGTTAATCAATAGGAAATGGAAATCATTCCGCTTTTCGAATATGTAGAATACTAATTCTTGCGTTTACCTTACCGAATTGAAAAAAAAAAAAGTATTCTTTTTGTTGACAAAAAAATAAAAATAATCGACGGCGCTAAAATTTCTTTTGAGTTTATTTTCTCATTTCCACGTCGGGTAGTCTTATTTTTTCTATCAACCTATTTGTAAAATTAGGTTTTCCTTTATTTGTGCAACTTTCTTACTTTTGGATTTTCTATAAATCTATAAATTACTATATAGATCTCATATATCTCTCGCCACAAACCCACACAAAAACATTTAGTGTAGATATTCTGTGTAAATATGTGTTAATTTTGAATGATCAAAAATAGGTTCTTTTTTTTTTTTTTGTTCATTGAAAAAATGGATTTTTTGGTTTCACTTTTTGAAATAAAATCAATTTAAAACAGTTCATTAAACCAAAAAAGTTTTTGGGGTGGTTCTATCCCTTAATTCATAGTGGGACTATTTTCTTTTACAAGAGTTCAAGTGGAGTAGAATATAAATAAAATACACAATAAAACTAAGACATTAAACTAAAACGAAAATAATGAACCTTCAAATACCTATTTGAACGAATTTTTATTCAGTAATTTGAATAAATATTTCACCAATTGAATTCTTAAATCTAGACGATTGCTTATTCACAAGCTATTATGAGTTCAAGACAAGCCGCTATGGTGAAATCGGTAGACACGCTGCTCTTAGGAAGCAGTGCTAGAGCATCTCGGTTCGAGTCCGAGTGGCGGCATGTCATCTCCTAAAAAAAGGAAATAGATCCTATAATAAATTTAATTCCCGATTTCAATTTTATAATTAAGGGACTCCTCTTTTTATGATATTTTCAACCTTAGAGCATATATTAACTCATATTTCTTTTTCGGTCGTTGTAATTCTAATTACAATTTATTTGATAACCTTTTTTTTCGATGAAGTCGTAAAGCTATATGATTCATCCGCAAAGGGCATGCTAATGACTTTTTTATGTATAACGGGGTTATTAATTACTCGTTGGATTTATTCGGGACATTTTCCACTAAGTGATTTATATGAATCCTTAATCTTTCTTTCATGGAGTTTTTCTATTATTCATATAGTTCCGTATTTCAAAAAAAATAAAAATATGTTAAGTACCATAATTGGTCCAAGTGCTATTTTTACCCAGGGCTTTGCTACTTCAGGTCTTTTAACTGAAATACACGAATCCACAATATTAGTACCCGCCCTTCAATCTGAGTGGTTAATAATGCACGTAAGCATGATGATATTAGGCTATGCGGCTCTTTTATGTGGATCATTATTATCAGTATCACTTTTAGTCATTACAGTTAGAAAAAAGAAAAAGTTTTTTTCTACGAGTAGTAATTTAAATGAATCATTTTTCTTTGGTGAAATCGAATACATGAATAAACGAAGTAATGTTTTACAAAATATTTCTCCAAGAAATTATTATAGGTCGCAATTGAGCCAACAATTGGATTATTGGAGTTATCGGGTTATTAGTCTAGGATTTATCTTTTTAACCATAGGAATTCTTTCTGGAGCAGTCTGGGCTAACGAAGCATGGGGATCCTATTGGAGTTGGGACCCAAAAGAAACTTGGGCTTTTATTACTTGGATCGTGTTCGCGATTTATTTGCATACTCGAACAAATATAAAATGGAAAGGTACGAATTCAGCAATTGTGGCGTCTATTGGGTTTCTTATAATTTGGATATGCTATTTTGGGGTGAATCTATTAGGAATAGGACTACATAGTTATGGTTCATTTACATTAACATCTAATTGAATTGAAAAGGGGGTTATTACAATACAAATAGGAATAGAAAAGTGTACAGCACATATCAGATAAAAAAACTTTGTATAAGCTGTTGAGAACTCGGCGAATCGCTACTATATTTGATTCACCGGGTTCGCAACAGTCCATTTTTTGACTTAATGGAAGAGAGAAAAAAGCTTTCTTTTTGTCATTGTAGAACAAACATTTTTTATGAATAAAAACTATCTATAAAAAGAATTAGATAAAATAACTTCAACCTTTTCAACTGATAGTGAAAGAACGAAATCGGGATACATACCAATCCCTAGTACGGGTAAAAAAATAGAGATTGAAATAAATAACTCTCGTGGTCCAGAATCAAAAAAAGAAAAATTTGGAACATTAAATATCTTATATCCATAGAACATCTGACGTAAGATAGATAATAAATATATAGGAGTTAATATAATTCCAATTGCCATTACAAAAGTAATTAGGAGTTTTGTCATTAAAAGATATTTTTGACTAGTAATTAGTCCAAAAAATACTATTAATTCGGCAACAAAACCACTCATACCTGGTAATGCAAGGGAGGCCATCGAAAAGCTACTGAACATTGTGAAGATTTTTGGCATTGGGATAGCTATTCCGCCCATTTCGTCAAGATAAACAAGACGTGTTCTATCATAAGTTGTTCCTGCCAAGAAAAAAAGTGCAGCACCAATAAATCCATGAGAGATTATTTGTAAAAGGGCTCCGTTGAGCCCCATATCGGTGATAGAACCAATTCCTATAATTATGAAACCCATATGAGATACAGAGGAATAGGCTATCCTTTTTTTTAAATTCCGTTGACCGAGAGATGTTGAAGCTGCATAAATTATTTGCATTGCGCCTACAATTATCAACCAAGGAGAAAATATAGAATGAGCATGAGGGAATAATTCCATATTAATCCGAACTAACCCATATGCTCCCATTTTTAATAAGATTCCGGCTAGAAGCATACAAGTACTATAATGTGCTTCTCCGTGGGTATCTGGTAACCATGTATGCAGAGGTATGATTGGCAATTTGACAGCAAAAGCAATAAAAAATCCAATATAAAATATTATTTCCAAAGCCACAGGGTAGGACTGATTGGCTAATATTTCAAAATTTAATGTTGGTTCAGTCGAACCATATAAACCTATACCCAGAACTCCCATTAAAAGAAAAACAGAACCTCCTGCAGTGTATAAAATAAATTTTGTAGCTGAGTACAGACGTTTTTTCCCTCCCCACATGGATACAAGTAAATAAACCGGAATTAGTTCTAACTCCCACATGAGGAAAAAAAGTAAAAGGTCCCGAGAAGAAAATAATCCTATTTGTCCGCTGTACATTGCTAACATCAGGAAATGAAATAATCGAGAATCTCGAGTAACTGGCCAAGCCGCTAAAGTGGCTAAAGTAGTGATGAACCCTGTCAGTAAAATGGGTCCTATAGAGAGTCCATCTATTCCTAATCTCCAATGGAAATCAAAAAAATCGATCCATTTATAATCTTCCACTAGTTGGACTAATGGATCATCCGATTGAAAATGATAGCAGAATGCATAAGTCGTTAGAAGAAGTTCTAGAATACATATACATAGAGTATACCAACGGATTACTCGATTGCCTCTATGCGGAAGAAAAAAAATTAAGGAACCCGCAAATATTGGCAAAACTACAATTATTGTTAACCAAGGAAAGTGGTTCGTGGTAAAGACAAGATACACTTGGGCCAGAAAACCCGTGCTCAATTTTATTTTTTTTTAATACTTAAAATTGAGCACGGGTTTTGTCGGTAAAAAAAGTAAAATGGATTCAAATAGAGTTTTATGGAACGTATCAATAAGCTAGACCCATACTGCGAGTTGTTTCATGCCATAAATAAACCCGAACACTCAAGAAATCCGTTGGGCAGGCGGATTCACATCTCTTACAACCAACACAGTCTTCGGTCCTTGGCGCAGAAGCTATTTGTTTAGCTTTACACCCGTCCCAGGGTATCATTTCTAATACATCGGTGGGGCACGCTCGGACACATTGAGTACATCCTATACATGTATCATAAATCTTTACTGAATGTGACATTGGATCTATACATTTTTGAAGGTCATAAATTTTCGGTCGAGTAAACTAACTTATGAATTAATCCTTTAGTTAGATACCAGACGAATCAATGAGTGATCAGAATCAACCAACTTCCAAATTGATTTATGAATGAGGGCCAAAATACTTTGATTTATTATGTTTTTGCAACCACGATTGTACCTTTCTTTCCGATATCAAACCTGTTGATTTAAATTAATTTATTAATATTCCAATTTTGAGTTATATGATTGATACTATTTATTCAACAAATTTGATTGGTTTATACGAGTTGATTTTCTGTTACGATAAATTGATGAAACAATAGCCGGTCCAATAGCTGCTTCAGCGGCTGCAATAGCTATAATAAAAATTGAGAAAATGTCTCCTCTTAATTGACGATTATCAAAAATATCAGAAAATGTTACAAAATTGATATTAATTGAATTTAATATAAGTTCAAGACACATAAGTGCTCTAACCATATTTCGACTTGTGATCAATCCATAAATACCAATAGAAAATAAATAGGCACTCAAAACAAGTATATGTTCAAACATCATTAATCAACTCCTTATCAATCTTGATTGATTTCAATCTGAACAATAATTCAATCGATTCGATTCTCACAAATATGAAACAAAATAAAGGAATAGATTGATAATAGATCGATATAAAACTAAAGTCTTTCTATTCGATTTTTGGAATTCAAATTAAAAGATTATAACATCCCTTTTCCGTTGATTCTAATTACTCGTTTAAAAAATTTCTTATTGACGAGCTATAGCAATTGCACCTATTAAAGCGACTAAAAGAATTATTGAAATGAGTTCAAATGGAAGAAAAAAATCTGTTGATAAATGAATTCCAATTTGTTGACTATTACTTATCAAATCTTGTTCTAGAATCTGATTTGATTTTGTAGTCCAAATGATTCCATGCCAAGACGTATCTGGAATAGTAGTCATTAGTGAAATAAAAAGACTTGTACAAACCATTGAAGTAATTCCATCCCCAACAGTC